TGTGATAAAAGAAAGAATTCAAAGAGATCCTCTCCTTTTACTTAGGAATTCGTTGGGACCTTTAGGAACAGCTCTTCAAATTTTGACTTTTTCTTCTTATTTATTTTACCATTGTATAACTCATAATCATATCTCATTAACTAACTATTTTAAACTTGAGCTTGACAATTTAAAACGGACTGTTCAAGTAATTCAAAGTAAATATTATTTAATGGATGAAAGGGGGGGAGTTTATAATCCCAATCCGTGCAGTAACATAATTTTGAACCCATTCAACTTGAATTGGGATTTTATTCATCATAATTATGATGAAGAAAGATCCACAATAATTTGCTTGGGACAGCTTATTTTTGAAAATCTATGTATAGCCAAAAACGGACCACACCTAAAATCGGGTCAAGTTATAATTGTTCAAGTCGACTCGCTAGTAATAAGATCCGCTAATCCTTATTTGACCACTCCAGGAGCAACTCTTCATGGTCATTATGGAAAAATCCTTTGCGAAGGCGATACATTAGTTACATTTATATATGAAAAATCAAGATCTGGTGATATAACCCAGGGCCTGCCAAAAGTGGAACAAGTGTTAGAAGTGCGTTCAATTGATTCAATATCGATGAACCTAGAAAGAAGAGTTGACGGTTGGAACGCGCGTATAACACGAATTCTGGGAATTCCTTGGACATTTTTGATTGGTGCTGAGCTAACTATAGTGCAAAGTCGGATCTCTTTGGTTAATAAGATCCAAAAGGTTTATCGATCTCAGGGGGTACAGATCCATAATAGACATCTAGAAATTATTGTACGTCAAATAACATCAAAGGTGTTGGTTTCCGAAGATGGAATGTCTAATGTTTTTTTACCTGGAGAACTTATTGGATTGTTGCGAGCGAAACGAGCAGGACGCGCTTTGGAAGAAGCGATTTATTACCAAGCCATATTATTGGGAATAACTCGAGCATCTCTTAATACTCAAAGTTTCATATCTGAAGCTAGTTTTCAAGAAACTGCTCGAGTTTTAGCAAAAGCTGCTCTCAGGAGTCGTATCGATTGGTTGAAAGGTTTGAAAGAGAATGTTGTTCTAGGGAGTATGATACCCGTTGGTACCGGATTCAAAGGATTAATGCGCTTTTCACGGCAACATAATACCATTTATTTGAAAACAAAAAAGAATAATTTATTTGGGGGGGAAGTGAGAGATATTTTGTTCTACCACAGAGAATTTTTTGATTCTTCCTCTTTCATTTCAAGGAATTTGCATGATCCTTCAGAAAAATCCTTTATTTATAGGATTTCATAATTCCTAAGTTTTCACTATTTTTGGTCATATGCACAGGGTTTGTTACTATTAATAGTTATAGTAGTAATGTAATAAAGATACTAACGAATAGAAGAATATTAACGGCTTAGCTCGTGTAGAAATGGAAAATCTCCGGTAAAATAATAAGGTTCCATCGGAACAATTTTGTTCAGGGTACCTCGTTTCTCTTTTTTTTAATAAGACAAGAAGAGAGAGAGAGAAGGCGTAGGAGAAATGACACGAAGATATTGGAACATTAATTTGAAAGAGATGATGGAATCCGGAGTTCATTTTGGTCATGGTACTAGAAAATGGAATCCGAGAATGGCACCTTATATCTCTGAAAAACGTAAAGGTATTCATATTACAAATCTTACTAAAACTGCCCGTTTTTTATCAGAAGCTTGTGATTTAGTTTTTGATGCAGCAAGTCAGGGAAAACAATTTTTAATTGTTGGTACCAAAAATAAAGCAGCTGATTCAGTAGCACGAGCTGCAATACGGGCTCGGTGTCATTATGTTAATAAAAAATGGCTCGGTGGTATTTTAACGAACTGGGCCACTACAGAAACGAGACTTCATAAGTTCAGAGACCTGAAAATCGAACAAAAGACGGGGGGGCTCGCCCGTCTTCCGAAAAGAGATGCGGCCGTGTTGAAGAGACAGTTATCCCACTTGCAAACATGTTTGGGTGGGATTAACTATATGACGGGGTTACCAAATATTGTAATAATCGTTGATCAGCAAAAAGAATATACAGCTCTCCGAGAATGTATCATTTTGGGAATTCCAACGATTTGTTTAATTGATACAAATTGTGACCCGGATCTCGCAGATCTTTCGATTCCAACGAATGATGACGCTATAGCTTCAATTCGGTTAATTCTTAACAAATTAGTATTTGCAATTTGTGAGGGACGTTCTAGCTATATACGAAATCCTTGATTAATATTAATAAGATAAATAATTTATTTTTTGAATTCCCGAGATTTATGTAATCGCTTTCTATTCCTGAATCGTATAACATAAAAATCACATAAAACATATGATAAAAATCGTTGTGGATTTTATGTGATTAGTTGTTATCAAAAAAAAAAAAAAAAAATACAATTCAAGTGGGCAACTTGAAAAAGAGATGGTTGAATCAAAATAATTCCTTTTCAAATTTTATTTGTTTCAGAGGGCTCTATGAATATTCTATTATGTTCCATCAGCACACTAAAAGGATTCTACGATCTATCTGGTGTGGAAGTGGGCCAACATTTCTATTGGGAAATAGGAAGTTTTAAAGTCCATGGCCAAGTACTTATTACGTCTTGGGTTGTAATTGCTATCTTATTAGGTTCAGCTATTATAGCTGTTCGAAATCCACAAACCATTCCCACTGGGAGTCAAAATTTCTTCGAGTATGTCCTTGAATTTATTCGAGACGTGAGCAAAACTCAGATTGGAGAAGAATATGGTTCGTGGGTTCCCTTTATTGGAACTATATTTCTATTTATTTTTGTTTCTAATTGGGCGGGGGCGCTTTTACCCTGGAAAATCATAGAGTTACCTCAGGGGGAGTTAGCCGCACCTACAAATGATATAAATACTACCGTTGCTTTAGCTTTGCTTACGTCAGTAGCATATTTCTATGCCGGTCTTACTAAAAAAGGATTAGGTTATTTTAGTAAATACATTCAACCAACTCCAATCCTTTTGCCCATTAATATTTTAGAAGATTTCACAAAACCTTTATCACTTAGTTTTCGACTTTTTGGAAATATACTAGCGGATGAATTAGTAGTTGTTGTTCTTGTTTCTTTAGTACCTTTAGTAGTTCCTATACCTGTTATGTTCCTTGGATTATTTACAAGTGGTATTCAAGCTCTTATTTTTGCAACTTTAGCTGCGGCTTATATAGGCGAATCCATGGAGGGTCATCATTGACTTTTTTATTTAAATGAATAAAAAACAAGATAATAGAAAGAAAAATAAAATATTAAAGAAATTAAATAATAACTAAAATAAATTATTTAATTTTAATAATAAATAAATATTTAAAAATAAACGAAAAATCAATTTCAAATAAATTAAATTTTTAAATTTGAAGATGGTTCGAAAAACAATTTCTTTGGTTTACGTTATGAAAGAAACGCATGTATATGTGAGATTATAATTAGTTCTATCTGAGCTTAGTTCTATCTAAAAGATAGAACTTACTCCATTTAATGTTAATGTGAATTTTGAATAAGTATTCAAATCGAATTCTTTTTTCGTCTATAATATGGGAATTGAATGAAGAAAGAGACTAAATCAACAAAAATCGCATGAAGAATTCAAAAAAGGGTTCATAACTAATAAAAAAGATATGGAAAAACAAAAGTCGTATGAATTTACTAGGAATTTAGGAATTACAAAATAGATATCGAAGTAGTTCTAATGATTCAATCTTCAATACTATTATACTTTAATTCGGATCTCTTAGTTCCTTCGACTTAATAAATTTTTTCGATGCAATAATTAAGTCATAATTTTTTGGTTTATTGGATCATTAAGTATCATTAACCTTTTTTTTTGGTATGAGGAATTTATTATGGATCCACTTATTTCTGCTGCTTCTGTTATTGCTGCTGGGTTGGCCGTCGGTCTTGCTTCTATTGGACCTGGGGTTGGCCAAGGGACTGCTGCGGGTCAAGCTGTAGAAGGTATCGCGAGACAGCCCGAGGCAGAGGGAAAAATACGAGGGACTTTATTACTTAGTCTGGCTTTTATGGAAGCTTTAACCATTTATGGATTAGTTGTAGCATTAGCGCTTTTATTTGCGAATCCTTTTGTTTAATCTTTCATCTGAATACTAAATACTCAAAAAAAATGTGTTTTTCTTACTGTTCTGGGCTTGATATTTGCTTGTGCGAATTGAAATTTATATCAAGAGTTAATTCCTACAATTACTTTTATTCGTTGGGACAATAACCATAACCATGGGAAGGAATAATTTGAGGATGAGGAATTATTATACTTATTCACTTTCTTCCTTCCCCCCTGATTTATGACTTCCCGTCTTAATCCAATAGAATTTTTGGGGGGAGAAGATAAAAAAAAAATCGAAAAATAGAGAATTAGTCTATCTTAAAGAGGAGATCCTATGAAAAATGTAACCGATTCTTTTCTTTCCGCGGGTCACTGGCCATCTGCTGGGAGTTTCGGGTTTAATACCGATATTTTAGCAACAAATCCAATAAATCTAAGCGTAGTACTTGGTGTATTGATTTTTTTTGGAAAGGGAGTGTGTGCGAGTTGTTTATTTCAAGAATAGGCTGGATCCAACCAGCTGCACTTTTTTCGTTAGAACCGGGGAAAGGGCGCATGATCCCGCGAATTACTTTTGAATAAATTAATAAATCGTCTTTAAGAACCATAGCATTTCGTGATTGATTGGTAAATATACTTTGATTCTCTATTAACCAATAATATGGGACCATGAATATGGTTAAAGCTAAATCGTTTGAAGTCCAGACGCGGCATGGTACTCTTTCTACTACTAGGTTAATAGTTAATAAAAAAAGTTCCGTTTCAAAAAAAAAGGGGGGGGGGTGGAAGTTGTTTTCGATATAGAACACTCATGTCGATAAAAAAACTTGAGTTCCCTATTATAACTAGAAAAATATAAATAGAAATAAAGGCTATTTCACCCCTTTTGTTACAATGCTGAATT